TGGAATTCACTTTTCTTTTCATTGAAGAAAGAGATCTATTATACCTAGATGCATAAATGATCCAATTACCACCCTTCTTTTTTTAAGAGTTAAATAAAAAAATACTATGATGGCCCCGTTGCTTTATATATTTTTTTGATTTCGTCTGTCATTCAGCAATCCCAAAGTGTCTTTTTTTTATCTTTTTTTTTTTTAACATAAATTTTGTTAGTTAATGGGCTTCCGGCGTGAAAATAAAGTTTGTGACGCTACAAAGGGCGCGATGGGGAAGATCAAATTCGAAATACCCCTTACTTATATCATACTACTCTTTCGATACCTAATCTATTATTTTGAAAAAAAAAAATTCATATCGAATTTGAAATGCCATGCTATTATTACTTACTAATTCATATTTCATATGGCGAAGGCATAGTCTTTTTTCTCGCAAATAAAAAAACTCATTGGCGCCAAGCGTGAGGGAATGCTAGACGTTTGGTAATTTCTCCTCCAACTAGTAGAAAAGATCCCATTGAAGCGGCCAATCCCATGCATATTGTCTGTACGTCTGGTTTCACAAATTGCATAGTGTCATAAATAGCTAATCCAGCTATTACCCCCCCGCCAGGAGAGTTTATAAACAAATACAGATCTTTGGTATCACTCTCTATACTGAGATATATCATAAGACCAATAAGTTGATTCGAGATATCGCTATCAACCTCTTGACCTAAAAAAAGTAATCTTTCTCGATAAAGTCGGTTGATTAGGATCAAATTCTATCCCCTAAGAGCCGTACAGGCACCTTTTGATGCATACGGTTCGATAAAAATTGCGAAAAAATGGATTCTAGTTCTCTTTCTTTTTTCATAGCAGTCCATTTCCAGCTTCTAATGAAGGTTTTTTTCCTACATTTCAAATAAAAAAAGGAAGGTTTTTATCCTTATTCTTTTCCTATAATTCTATAATAAAGAATAAAATTCTATCTATAATAAAATAAAAAAATTAAGCTTATTGGACTAACTTCTCTTTGATATTTTCTTTGCATCGACTAAATCACGATGTGATTTTCTTGTTCCTGAATGGGGCTTCCTCAATTTTTTATTTAATTTTTTAGGTTTATCCTCTACTCCGAGTAAAGATCTGCCCGATTTGAATTTGCACATATAGAACAAATGAATCAAATACCGCGTCTTTTTTTTTCAATTCATTTCTTTCATGTCTTCCTTTTAACAGTTTGAGATCGCTCCTATTTCTAATTTTGTTCGAAATGGAATGATTTATCATATTATATAAGTAGTAATTATATATATATTATGTATTAATTACCAGTTGGGTTTTTGTTAAACGAAGCCTGGATATTTCATTTTATTGGTGCAACTAAATAAACCATAAATCATTCTAATTGATAATATGAATTTTAATATTCCCCCAAAAATGGATTTAATTCCACTTTATTTTTATTGTACTTCGCGCTACAAATTTGGAATGATTCCATCAATATTTTTTGGCGAAATGGGGGATATCTCGATCGGGGGAGAAAATGGGGAAATCCCATATGGCCCAATATATCTGACAAGTCGCACTATACGTCAACCCAAGATGCATCTTCTTCTCCGGGATTTCGAAAAGGTACTTTTGGAACACCAATAGGCATGAAATGAAAGAAAAAAGAATTAACTACTCTAGTTCACTTTGATGTGGAAGCGTAAGAATGGAGTTATTGTCTTAATAATATGTCTTAATAATATTGGTGCCTTTCTCATATTTTATTATATCTATTTGATATATAGATTGAATAAGGCCATAAAATAGAAAATGAAGTAGAAAAAAGGGAAAGGAGGACAGAATGAGTAAAAATAAAGGAAATTTTTTACGAATAGATCTTTTAAATGATGAACAAATATAGATACCTTGTTTATATAAAATAAGGTGAACCCCCATTGCGTATTGGTACTTATCGGATATAGAATAGATCTGCTTCTCTTTTTTCCTATGAACCTAATTGTTCCATTATTACTAAAATAACAGAACAAATATGAATACTTTCTCCCCAAGAATCCACTAAAGGGAGGGAGGTCCATAGTAAGTTTTTTCCAATGCAATAAAGTTACATAGTGTCTATTTTTCGTTGATAAAGAGGTAGTTCCATGGGTTTGCCTTGGTATCGTGTTCATACCGTCGTATTGAATGATCCCGGCCGTTTGCTTTCTGTTCATATAATGCATACAGCTCTGGTTGCCGGTTGGGCCGGTTCGATGGCTTTATATGAATTAGCGGTTTTTGATCCCTCTGATCCTGTTCTTGATCCAATGTGGAGACAGGGTATGTTTGTTATACCCTTTATGACTCGTTTAGGAATAACCAATTCGTGGGGTGGTTGGAGTATTACAGGAGGGACTATAACAAATCCGGGTCTTTGGAGTTACGAAGGTGTAGCCGGAGCACATATCGTGTTTTCTGGCTTGTGCTTCTTGGCAGCTATCTGGCATTGGGTGTATTGGGATTTAGAAATATTTTGTGATGAACGTACAGGAAAACCTTCTTTGGATTTGCCCAAGATCTTTGGAATTCATTTGTTTCTTTCGGGAGTGGCTTGTTTTGGTTTTGGTGCATTTCATGTAACAGGATTATATGGTCCTGGAATATGGGTGTCTGACCCCTATGGACTAACCGGAAGGGTCCAACCCGTAAATCCAGCGTGGGGGGTGGAAGGCTTTGATCCTTTTGTTCCTGGAGGAATAGCCTCTCATCATATTGCAGCAGGAACATTGGGCATATTAGCGGGCTTATTCCATCTTAGCGTCCGTCCGCCCCAACGTCTATATAAAGGATTACGTATGGGTAATATTGAAACTGTCCTTTCCAGTAGTATCGCTGCTGTCTTTTTTGCAGCTTTTGTTGTTGCGGGAACTATGTGGTATGGTTCAGCAACTACTCCGATCGAATTATTTGGTCCTACTCGTTATCAATGGGATCAAGGATACTTCCAGCAAGAAATATATCGAAGAGTTAGTGCTGGGCTAGCCGAGAATCAAAGTTTATCAGAAGCTTGGTCTAAAATTCCTGAAAAGTTGGCTTTTTATGACTATATTGGCAATAATCCGGCAAAGGGGGGATTATTCAGAGCAGGTTCAATGGACAACGGAGATGGAATAGCTGTTGGTTGGTTAGGCCACCCTATTTTTAGAGATAAAGAGGGGCGTGAACTTTTTGTACGTCGTATGCCTACTTTTTTTGAAACATTTCCGGTTGTTTTGGTAGACGGAGACGGAATTGTTAGAGCCGATGTTCCTTTTAGAAGGGCAGAATCAAAATATAGTGTCGAACAAGTAGGTGTAACCGTTGAGTTTTATGGTGGCGAACTCAATGGAGTGATTTATAAGGATCCTGCGACTGTGAAAAAATATGCGAGACGCGCCCAATTGGGTGAAATTTTTGAATTAGATCGTGCTACTTTAAAATCAGATGGTGTTTTTCGTAGCAGTCCAAGGGGTTGGTTTACTTTTGGGCATGCTTCGTTTGCTCTGCTCTTCTTTTTCGGACACATTTGGCATGGTGCTAGAACCCTGTTCAGAGATGTTTTTGCTGGTATTGATCCAGATTTGGATGCTCAAGTGGAATTTGGAGCATTCCAAAAAATTGGAGATCCAACTACAAGAAGACAAGTAGTTTGATGCAAGATTGCCTTGTTTTTTTTTCACTTCTATTTGTATTTAATTTAACAAACAAAACATAGGGGTACTGGAAAATATTGATTGAAATTCTTTGACTCTTCTTTTTCTTTACTTTATTTGAGGGGATGATCTAATCCCAAGTAAACAAAACAGGTATGGAAGTTATAATTCTAAATCACGATCAAATTTATGGAAGCATTGGTTTATACATTCCTCTTAGTATCGACTTTAGGAATCATTTTTTTCGCTATCTTTTTTCGGGACCCTCCTAAAGTTCCAACTAAAAAAATGAAATGATTTTTCATTATCTCAATTGAAGTAATCAGCCTCCGGAGAGGCTGATTACTTCAATTAGTCCCCGTGTTCTTCGAATGGATCTCTTAGTTGTTGGGAGGGTTGCCCAAAGGCAGTATATAGGGCGTACCCAGTAAAGCTTACAAGTAACCCAGATATAGAGATGGCGACTAGGGTTGCTGTTTCCATTTTTATATAATTTCAAGACCACAATGGATCTATGCTAAGATCGTTTATTTACAACAGAATGGTATACAAAGTCAACAGATCTCAATGAATACAAAATCAATTTTATGGCTACACAAACCGTTGAGGGTAGTTCTAGATCTGGTCCAAGACGAACTGCTGTAGGGGATTTATTGAAACCATTGAATTCAGAATATGGTAAAGTAGCTCCTGGATGGGGAACGACCCCTTTGATGGGTATTGCAATGGCTCTATTTGCGGTATTCCTATCTATTATTTTGGAGATTTATAATTCTTCCATTTTACTAGACGGAATTTCAATGAATTAGACTCATAGGAATCATGAAGTAGTAACTTTTCAATACAAAAAGTTAAGTGAAGCCTGTAGGTCTCAAATTTTTAGTCTATTCTGTTTTGGTAGTTCGACCGCGCAATTTATTTCTTTCTGTATTGTATTTCCGGAATATGAGTGTGTGACTTGTTAGAATTGATCCTATGGATAGTACAGAGAATGGGTCTGTCATCTTAATAAAGATGGTTTTACTTCGTCAGATATTCATTCTGGTATACGGAGCACGGAATAGATGAAACACGGATCATGAACTATTCGAACTATGATTCATACTCAATATTCAAACCTCGTAGCCGGACCCCTTTCCGATCCAAAGAAAAAGTTCGATTTTCTAAATCGAAACGAAAGATTTTTCTTTTTTTTTTCAAAGTCTCGTTTATGCTTGTTTTGATCAAAAGACTCTTTTTTCTATTTGATTTTTTCAGTCATTATATCGATTCTATTCATTAAATAAAATAAGTGATGATCCAATGGTTCTCACTCAGTGAACTTTGGACTTTGAAGGTTTTATT